ACAAATAAGTTTTGGCTAATGTGATAAAGATACCAATTAGTGTTCCAAAGACTTTACCCCTTTTATTTATGCCAAATAGCTCAGGAACAAATATGTACGGAATAGAAAGATTCCAACCCCCCAAGTAAAGAACTGTTACAAATAATGAAGAAACTAGTAGATTCAGATATGAAGCAATGTAAAATAAACCAAATTTGATACCTGAATATTCGGTTTGATACCCTGCTACTAATTCTTCTTCTGCTTCTGGTAAATCAAAAGGTAATCTTTCACACTCGGCCAGAGAAGAAATTAGAAAAACGATAAACCCGATGGGTTGACGCCACAAATTCCACCCCCAAAAACCATATTTTGACTGCGCTTCCACTATATCAACTGTACTTGAACTGTTAGATAATCATAGTCGATGATAACATCACTGTGCCCATCGCTATTACAGAACCGTACGTGAGATTTTCACCTCATACGGCTCCTCAGAGGTCACAAATAAATCTAAGGGCCCTTTCCTATTCTTTATCTTGATATGTTTGTCAGATAGAGTCAAAATCTATCCTAAGGTCCCAAATTAGACCAATGGAATTCTGTCTGCTATATTTAAAACTAATAAATAAATGCTTCTGAATTGATCTCATCTTTTAAGTAAGAATTAAAATTTTTCTTTGTTGATTAATAACCTTATCATTAAATAAAATAAAAAAAATGCGCTTTATAGCAATATCACATATACATTTCAACCTCGAATTTTCAATTACGAAAAAAATTAGAGAGTCCATTAGTTCAGGAATCATGACAAAAATTTTATCTCTCTAAATCGAAATCAAAATTGAATTATAGGAAAGAAACAATAAAAACAAAAAAAAGAAAAAAGGAAGAAAAAAAAAAAGACATCCCTCCTTTTTGCTTTTGCAATTAGATTCTTTTCTTTCTATTTCGATTTATTTTATTTCATTCCTATTCTCCTTTCTCAGAAAAAGGGCCTTTAACCAAAGTAAAAGATTACTTCGTTCTTGATAGTTATTTACTTACTCAGTGGATAGGAACGTACTCTGGATCAGAATCATGGGGAGTACTTCTTGATCATTTCTACGAACGTAAAGCCCCAATTCGAATTCCTTTTATGTACAGAAATATCCTCTTGGATAACTTACATAATCTCAATTACTAATCCTTTGTGTATCTTGGTCTTCCTAACCATCCACTCATTTTTGCTTTCAACCTCCCGTTGTGTAAATCCATCTATGGTAATAGACAGTAAAAACTCCATACAGTTGATCTTTTGAACCCGCTTCAAGCTATCATGACAATTCACCAATCTTGGGGTAAACAATCTCTATTGCTTATGTTTACTTTTTTCACCATTTGATTCTTGTACATAGGAAATGAGACTCAACCTTTTTACTGCAAATTTAGAAGCCGTTTTCTTTCACTCATATAACTATCTGGTTTAGTTCATCAACTCAAATGCTGAAGAAAAATGAAAATATATATAGTCAATCAAATCTTTTTATCCTTGTTTCTAGAAAGAAAAGAATTTGGAGAAATTTTAGGTCTCACCGAATCACACGTAGAGATATTGATAACACACATAGAGCTAATGGTATTTCATAACTAATTGATTGGGCAGCTGCCCGTAGACCACCTAAAAAGGAATATTTATTATTTGATCCATATCCCGACATAAGAAGTCCAACGGGAGCAATACTTGAAACGGCAATCCATAAAAAAACACCAATACTAAGATCGGCTAGAACAAGGTGATCACCAAAAGGAATTACTGAATAACTTAGAAAGATAGATATTACTGCTATGGATGGTCCGATACTGAATAAACGATTATCTCCTGTAGATGGAATAAGGTTCTCTTTCAAAAGTAGTTTTGTCCCATCTGCTAGAGCTTGAAGAATTCCTAAAGGGCCGGCATATTCAGGTCCGATACGTTGTTGTATTCCTGCAGATATTTCTCTTTCTAACCAAACAATTACTAGTACACCTATTGTGATTCCTAATACAAGAGTCAAAATAGGGACAAGCATCCATATGATCCCATAGACTTCTTTTAAGGATTCCAATTTGGAAAAAGAATTGATAGTCTCTATTTCTGTTGTATCAATTATCATTTCAACGATCAACTTCTCCCATAATGATATCTATGCTACCTAGTATTGTCATAATATCAGCCAATTTCATTCTTTTAACTAACTGAGGAAGAATTTGCAAATTGATAAAACCTGGTGGGCGAATTTTCCATCTCCAAGGAAAAACGCTCTGATCTCCTATGAGAAAAATTCCCAATTCTCCTTTTGGGGCTTCAACTCTCACATAAAGTTCTTGTTTCGACAATTCAAAAGTTGGAGAAGGTTTTTTACTAATAAACCGATATTCAAAATCATTCCATTCAGGATCTTTTAATCTGCCAAAACGTCGGATTTCTAAATTTTCGTAAGGCCCTCCTGGAATTCCTTCCAGAGCCTGTTGAATAATCTTTATGGATTCTGTCATTTCACCGATTCGTACTAAATAACGAGCTAATGAATCCCCTTCTCGTTGCCATTGAACCTGCCAATCAAATTCGTCGTAAGACTCATAATGATCAATTTTACGAAGATCCCATTCTATTCCGGAAGCTCGTAGCATTGGTCCCGATAAACCCCAATTTAATGCCTCGTCTTCCCCAATAATGCCTATGCCTTCAACTCGTTCTAAAAAAATAGGATTCCGGGTAATAAGTTTTTGATACTCAGCAAGCCCTGTTAAAAAATAATCGCAAAAATCCAAACATTTATCTATCCAGCCATAGGGTAGATCGGCAGCCACTCCTCCAATACGAAAATAATTATGCATCATTCGCATACCGGTGGCAGCTTCGAATAGGTCATATATCAATTCTCTTTCTCGAAAAATATAGAAGAAAGGGGTCTGCGCACCAATATCCGCCATAAAAGGACCGAGCCATAACAAATGAGAAGCTATCCGACTCAACTCCAACATAATGACTCTGATATAGCTAGCCCTTTTAGGTACTTGAATATTGCCTAATTGTTCGGGTCCATTTATGGTTATTGCTTCTGTGAACATAGTAGCTAAATAATCCCAACGTGTTACATAAGGCAAATATTGTATAATTGTTCGGTTTTCTGCAATTTTCTCCATCCCTCTATGTAAATAACCCAATATTGGTTCGCAGTCGACAACATCTTCACCATCTAGAGTAACGATGAGTCGAAGAACACCGTGCATTGATGGGTGCTGAGGCCCCATATTGACTATCATGAGGTCTTTTCTTGTAGTTGGTGCAGTCATAAGTTTTTTACCGATTCATTCTTCCATGAATTACTGAAAGTGAAAAGAAGTTCATCAAAATTTAATCGAAACATATAAGTGAAAATGAAATGACTCTTCAAATTAATCAAATTAACGAGTTTTTGTCTCTCGAATGTCCAACTGATTAATTAATTCTTTATAACGTACTCTATTTTTTTTTGCCAAATAAGCTAGCAGTCGTTGACGTTTTCCCAAAATTTTCTTCAAACCTCTCTGAGATAAATAGTCTTTTTTGTGCAATTCTAAATGTGAAGTAAGTCTCCGTATCTTATTGGTGAAATTGAATACTTGAAATTCAACAGATCCTCTCTTTTCTTCTTGATAAATAACTGAAATGACAGAATTTTTTACCATAAACGAATTTCCCCTTTCTTTATTTTACAGATATGGATTTTATCGAATTTTAGCGATCAGTAATAATAATGCCAGTAATTTGAACGTGTTATATAGACTTAATTTCTTTATGAACCCCTAATTTTATCAATTCCAATAAATTAATCAATTTTTAAATTTGATTCAGATAGGAATCCAAAAAGGTGGTAGGTACGTTTTTTTCATTCACAAAAGCGAATAATTTAAACCTAAAATCCTAAAATGAAGAAGATTCTGTTGATTAATTTATAGATCCAATCGATACCTTATTGATTTAGTATCGTCTACTCGAATTAGATTCGAATGAGATGTAAGACAAGGCATGTGTGCATTTGTTTGCTTTCAGATACTCTATACGAGACAGGGTATATAGTACTATCAATTAATTTTCAATCGTGGATACATATGTATCCTTAAGATACTGAAACGGCTACCATTATTGGTATCAAACCAATAACGATTCATACAAGCTAAATCTTCTAATCGATAATTAGGCCAAATAAAGAACTTAAATTTAATTAATTCATTTTTCTCTTTATAAAGAGGTTTCCTTTCATCCAAAAATTGACTCCAGTTTTTTACATTGGTTTCGTTGCAAAATACTGAATTTCTATCGACGCCATTCCAATTCAAAGAATTAAAAAAACTTCGAATTCTCAATTCTCTATGACGTCTAGACCATAAAATATTTTCAGGAACAAGCAAATCAAAATCATTTTTGTCTGTATTTATTCTTTGAGTTTGAGGTTGCAGAATGAATTCATCAAAATTCTTTTTATCAACATATCTTTGTTCTCGGTATCTTTGATTAGTTTGGTGTTTACTTTTATGAACCAATGAAATACCTATAGTTTGATACATAATAAATTGTCCATTATTTTTTACAGACAACCGAATAGGTTCGATAATAAATACCCCCTTCTTCATCAATTCTGTAAGAGTTAAATTCGCCTGAATCAGCATTATATCCAAACTCATTTCTCTCCTTTGAATTGACGATATAGTAATTTTGGTTGGATTTATCAGTCGAAGCAGGAGACAATATACCTTGATATTTTCGATCATTCTTTGATTCAAAGCATCGTTCCATCTCAATTGAAAAAGCAAATAACGTTTCAAGAACAAATCTAGTTCTGCTTCCGTGTTGCTTTTGTATTGTTTTGTCTTTTTATTTGTGTCTGATTCCGCGTAATCTTTTTCAAGATCGTTTTGATGTTTTGAGAAAACAGGGACCAGATTTCCTTTGTTTTCTATATCTGATCCACGCTCTCTTTTTCCTTGACTTGCGGGTTCTTTTGCTTCTTGAATTCGATTCTTTATTTTTTTATTTGATGGTAGAAAAAAGTTTTGTTTTTGGTTTTTATTTTGACTAACATTTTCATTTGTATTCAAATTTAAAAGAAGTAATTTGCTTGGTATAATCCACGGTTTTATTTTATATACATTATAAAGTAGTACAAATTCTGGGAAGAACCAAAATTCCAGATTCAATATGGGACGATTAAATATTTTTTCATTCATTCCCATCCAATCAAAAAAGACTTTTTTCGAATTTTTTTTAGTTTTTTCTGGATTTTGATGAGTTGTAAGATAAAAAAGGCCTTTTTTATCAATTTTATCAATTATTTGATAATTATTAATACCAATTTTAGTATTTGGATTACTGTTGGTATCGATCTTAACCCAGGCCTCAATATCTCCTTTTTGTCTAACAGAAAAATGGATAATTTTCCAATCAAAATATTTTCTATCGAGCTTTCTTTCTATATCTAGAATATTGCCCTTTCTTAGATAATTATTGATATGAAGATTGCCGGGCATATCAAAAAAGTTGTGTTTGGACGTGTTGGAATTATAAGAAATTTCGAAGTTCTTATTTACTTGAAAGGATAATCTAGAAATAAATGAGTCACTTTTATTTTCATAATTAATCGATTTATATGATAAAAGATCATATCTATAACATTTTTTAAAATTATCTTTTTGGTTTGATAATGAATAGAGTTCAGAATCATTTTCTTTTTTGTAATGAATTAATTGGTCTTTTTCATATGAATTCCATTTGTTTAAGTTTCTATTTTTATTTTGAACCATACAACTTTGATTAACCCTAGTTCGCCATTTTTTTGGCATTAATCTAGACCATCTAATCTGAGATAAATCGTATTGATAATGCCGTATTAACCAGTTTTTCCATTGATTGATTCTATAACTCTGAAGTTTATTATGTTTTAATTCAGAATGAAATATTCCTAGTGTTCTAAAATAGTCCTTTATTTTAGTCTTAAGGAAAAAAGACGTTCTGTTATATTGAAGAACAGATCTAAATTTAGACAAATTAATAACTTGGGTTTGTGATAATTTGTAAAATACATATGCTTGTGACAAGTAGGATAAATCAAAAAAAATATGTGAATTTTTCTTACTAATATTATAAAGTGACTTTTTTATAGTCGAAATAAAGATAAAGTGAATTTTTTTTTTTTTATTAATTTTTTCTTGATTTATTTCATTATTGGAAATGTATTTCTTAATCAATTTGTTTGTTGATTCAAGAAAGAGTTGTGTATTAATTCTGGGAATATTAATGATAGATAAAAATAGATCGATGTATAATCTTTGAATGAATAATTTTATAAAATAATGGAATTTCCATATTAATCGAGTATTTCTTCTTTTTAATATTTGGAAAATCTTTTTTGGCGATTCTAATTTTTTAATATTATTTGTTTTATTAGGACTAATGTCTATTTCTGGAGTTATTTTCTTTTTCTCTTTTGTAATTCTTTCTATTTGATTTTTTATTGTACTTGTTCTATCAGTCAAATCCTTCATTTTGGTTTCTATCAGTGAAGAATTTGCCCAATTTCCAGATTCAATTTGACTAAATGATTTGTTAATTATTTGATTACTAATTAGATAATCTTTTTCTTTTTTCGTTTCATTCGATTCAGATATTTCTTTGAATCTAAATAATACAATTGGATTTACTTTTAAAAGTTCTTTTTTTTTTTTTTTTAGAAATAGAATACTTTTGATAAGCCATTTTTTGGTTTCTTTTGAAACTCTTCTAAATAATTTTGTTTTTCCTTTTAAAACTTTTAGAGTTATAAAATATTTCTTTTTTAATTTTCCAATTTTTTTTTCGAGTTCCTTAAAAATGGGCTCAAAAAAGGAAGGGCGCTTTCGGGGAGAACCAAAGGGAAGTTCAGCTTCCATTCCCCAAACTGTTAAAAAACAAAAATCATCTTTTTGTTTTTTCTTTTTCATTAGCTCTCCACGGGAGGGGTACAGTTTAGATATATGCCAAGGTTTCAGACAAAAAGGAAATAAAATTTTGATCTGAATCCCATCTCTCAACCAATTTTTTGGAAATTCTGTTTCTGATAATTGAACACCATTATAAGTACATTTAATCTGCATTTCGCTATTCCATTCCTGCAAATCTTCAGACCATTCAGGAAGTTGGAAGAATAACATACGCCCGAGATTTTTGGCTATTATCAATGAAGGTAATAGAATATATTTTCGAAGAATTGATTGAGTTATTAACATGTAACCTCTTATTATTTGCGCAAAAGGAATGCTATCCCAGGCTTCTGCTATCGCTATCCGTGCTTTTTCCTTTCTTTTGTTCTCCTCTTTTTTGTCCTTTTCTTTTTTCTCTTCTCTTTTTGTTTGTTCTTCTCTAGACTCTAGAATTTTGAATTCTCCCTCTTTACCTGTCCAATTTATAAAAATTGGTTTAATAAGTCCCGAGATATCAAAAGAAAAAAGACGGGGGGGGGTTATTCTGTCGAGAAAAAG